ACTTTGAAGCGACTATTCCCTAGATACACCTATTCATCAATGAAATTCTAGATCTATCCCAAATAAATAGAATATATGGATGCTACTGAAGACCCAAAACCCGCTTTATTTTTTCTTTCGAAAAAAGGATGAAATCATTCCAATGGATTCAAAAATAAAAACTTGTTCTTCGGTAAATCAATTGCGAAACGCTTTTTGAGAATATCTAATATCTGTTTTACATCTTCTATACGAAAATGATCCATTTTCATAAGATCTTCTTGACTCTTATTCAAAAGGTCTAAGAATGTATATATATTGGACCTTTTGAGACAATTATAGATCCTGGGAGACAATTCTGATTGGTCAATAAAAATAAATTTCAATGCTATTTCTTTTTTGCTTTTGCTTAGTTTATCCAATTTATTCTGAAAGGTAAAAAAGGGTATAGTAACTCTGTTTTGATTGTCCTCTAAATTTGTGTCACGTTCTTCCGCATGTAGAAAGGGTATAAATAAATCAATCAAATTACGGGAGGCCTCGTGAAGTGCTTCTTTAGGAGTTAAACTTCCATTCGTCCATATTTCTAGAAAAAGTATTTCTTGTTTTTCATTTCCATTCCCATAAGAATGAATACTATGATTCGCATTTCGAACAGGCATGAATACAGCATCTATAGTAAAACTTCCATCTTGTGCATTATTTGGTGTTTTCATACGATATCCACGATTCCTCTCGATTTGTAGTCCAATACACAAATCCATTGGTTCCGTTAGGATAGCTATATGCTGTGTAGTATCAACAATTTCCACAGAAGGCGGTGAGATGATGTCTTGAGCAGTTACGTATCCAGGGCCCCTGATGCAAATGGATGCGTTGCGAGTTCCATACAGATTACTTCTGAATACAATTTCTTTTAAATTCATTAAAATTTCATGTACGGATTCGTCAATACCTACTATAGTAGAATACTCATGTGGTATTTTTTCAGATTTTGCACGTGTGATACATGTTCCTTCTATTTCTCCAAGCAAAGCCCTTCGCATCGCGATGCCTATTGTATCGGCTTGACCTTTCATAAGCGGAGATAGCATAAAACGGCCATAATAAAGACGCTTACTGTCCACTCTGGATTCAACACACTTCCACTGTAGTGTCCGAGTAGATACTGCTACTTCCTCTTGAAGCATAGTAATTTTTTTTTTATCAGATTATTGAATCATTTATTTCTCTTGAAATCTGTTCCAGTCTTATTTCTACACACGTCTTTTTTTAGGAGGTCTACATCCATTATGCGGCATAGGGGTTACATCCCGTACGAAACTTAATAGTATACCACTTCTACGAATGGCTCGTAATGCTGCATCTCTGCCGAGACCAGGACCCTTTATCATGACTTCTGCTCGTTGCATACCCTGATCGACCACTGGACGAATAGCGTTTCCTGCTGCGGTTTGGGCAGCAAACGGTGTCCCTCTTCTTGTGCCCCTGAATCCACAAGTACCGGCGGAGGACCAAGAAACCACCCGACCCCGTACATCTGTAACCGTTACAATGGTATTGTTGAAACTTGCTTGAACATGAATAACTCCTTTTGGTATTCTACGTCCATTCTTACGTGAACTAATACGTCCATTCCTACGTGAACCAACTCTTGGTATAGGTTTTGCCATCTTTTATCATCTCATCAATATGAGTCAGAGATATACGGATATATCCATTTCAGGTTAAAACGGATCCTTCATTTTCTTTGTACATTTTGTCCTTTTTTCGAAGGATTATCCTTGTCTCTGTTTATGTCTCGGGTTGGAACAAATTACTATAATTCGTCCCCGCCGGCGAATCAGTCGACATTTTTCACAAATTTTACGAACAGAAGCCCTTATTTTCATATTTGTCATTCCTTATCTTAATTCCTAATCTATTCCTTGGAAGAAAATAAGTCTCTTGAAATTTTGAACCTCAAGTTGTATCCCCACGAAAATAATGTCGAAAAATATACACCTAATCGTTCGAATCTTTATTGCGGAGTCTATAAATTATACGTCCCCTTGTTGAATCATAACGACTTACTTCGATTTTGACTTTATCTCCTGGTAGTATCCGTATAAAACTACGTCGGATCCTTCCTGAAACATAACCTAGAATCAGATCTTCATTATCTAAGCGAACCCGGAACATGCCATTGGGAAGTGATTCAGTAATTAAACCTTCATGAATCCATTTTTGTTCTTTCATTTCAGGTAATCCCCTTGAAGTATCAACTAATGGAGGAGGAGTGATATTAGGAAACCAGTCCTTCCTCTTTTTCTTTTTTTCGCAATATAGGAAGTTACCAATTCAATTCAGATATCAGAAAGATCACCATATATAACACAAAATTTCTCCTCCGATTCCTTCTAGCCGAGCTTCTCGGTCTGTCATTATACCTCGAGAAGTAGAAAGAATAACAATCCCCATTCCTCCTAAAATCCTAGGAATTCGTTGAGAGTTGGAATAGATTCGTAGACCGGGCCGGCTGATACGTTTTAAAATAGTTCTATATGGCCCTTTCCTATTCCTTCTATGTCGAAGGGTTGAAACCAAGAAATTTTTGTTGCTTTCTCGATGTTTTCTCACGTTTTCGATAAAGCCTTCTCGTAGAAGTATTTTAACAATGTTTTCGGTAATATTAGTAGATGCTATTCGAACCGTTCCTTTTTTATCCATGTCAGCATTTCGTATAGAAGTTATTATGTCAGCAATTGTGTCCCTACCCATGATGAACTATAATTATTTGTGCCTCCGAGTTTTAATATAATCAACATGCTCGTTATTTTTTTTTTTTTTTTTATAAATTCGAAAGTTAAGGGATATACGTGATACATAATCTACTAAATTAATTTAATCCATTCCCGAGACCCTACTATATCATATCAGGGGCTTGTCTATTAGTCTTTATTCTATATAGTATTTATAATACCTCAGGAGCTAATGAAACTATTTTAGTAAAATTCAACTGTCTCAATTCCCGAGCGATCGCACCAAAAACCCGAGTTCCTTTTGGATTTCCTTCTTGATCAATGACAACCGCGGCATTGTCATCATATCGTATTCTCATGCCGTTGTCACGTTTAAGTTCTTTACATGTACGTACAATTACAGCTCTGATCACTTCTGATCTTTCTAGAGGCATATTTGGCACTGCTTCTTTGATTACAGCAACAATAACGTCACCAATATGAGCATATCGACGATTACTAGCTCCTATGATTCGAATACACATCAATTTTCGAGCCCCACTGTTGTCCGCTACATTTAAAAGGGTTTGAGGTTGAATCATATCATTATTTTTTATCGTTTCTTTCAATGCAAAGAAAGGGCAAAAAAAGAAGAAATATTTTTTGTCCAGAAAAAAAAGGCCTGCGGTTCTTTGTTTTTTCATCCCAAAGACTCCTTTCCTTTGGTTGCACATCCCTATTCTGCAATAAGAAATTGAGTTCGTATAGGCATTTTGGACGCAGCGATTAAAATAGCTTCTCTGGCTACAATTTCTGATACTCCACCCATTTCATAAAGTATTCGACCCGGTTTAACGACAGATACCCAATATTCGGGAGACCCCTTCCCCGAACCCATACGCGTTTCCGTAGGTCTTAATGTAACAGGTTTGTCTGGAAATATACGTACCCATATTTTTCCACCACGACGCGCATATCGTGTCATTGCTCGTCGCCCGGCTTCTATTTGTCTAGATGTGATCCAGGCGGGTTCAAGTGCCTGAAGAGCATATCTGCCGAAACTAATACGATTGCCTCGGTAAGATATTCCCTTCATTCTTCCTCTATGTTGTTTACGGAATTTGGTTCTTTTGGGGTTATAGTTGATGGTTGTTTCTTATTTTCAATTCCATCTCTACTGCAGAACCGGACATGAGAGTTTCTTCTCATCCAGCTCCTCGCGAATGAAATAATTCCATAATATTACGAATATGTATTGAATTTATAATAGACTGAATCATAGGATTTTTGAGATCGAATCTGTCACGTAAAAATTGATATATCTTGGGTTCTATATACAACTGGAAATATACCTCTATAGAATTTTTATTTTTACAAATCTTTATTTTTACCTTTATTGAATCCCAAAAACTTAGCAATCCAATAAGGCCTTCGCGGGCGAATATTGACTCTTTCAATATCTGTTTAATTCGTAGGGTCAGTCCTTGACCTCTCAGAATAAATGAATAGGTTCCTGGTTCTTTCCGCCATCCCACCTAATGAATCATTAGGATTCGTTTTCAATGGAATCTTCTGCAGTCATAGGTTCCGTCGTTCCCATCACTTCTTGATTAATGGCTAGGCCTGAACTCTGCAACGGAGCTCCTAATTCAATTTGTTGTTCCTGAGTCAATCTACTCAGTCTTTATTGACTCGAAGCTCTCTTTTTTTTTATTTCTTTTTCCTATGAATATGAACCGGAGTCATTTAATGATTAAATTATTATGATTATGACCGAATCCATATTGATGCTTTATTACACTGCCTTTGTATGAGATGATTCATAGACCATACATATTGGAATCATATATCATTGATATTCTCCTTCTCTCTTTCTCTCCCCCTTCCATTTATCCACATCCTTTTTTTTGTTTCACATCACAATCCACGATCAGATTGGTTTTTCTTTTATGTATATGTAATATGAAAAAGATTTCAGTTGCTACAACGCTATGATCAATACATCATATAGTGACTTTTTCTTTGGATCCCGATAATACGAAGCAATGAGCTGGTTATTAGTTACATAGTTCTTAGTTCAGACTAGGGGACTATCCTTTACCTTTTTTAATCCTAATCTAAACTAAAAAAACCGACGAGTCACACACTAAGCATAGCAATTATACCAAAGGGTCAATCTTATTTTTATTTAACCCTATAGAATTAGAAGATTTGAAATTAATCCTTTTTTATTAAACGGAAAAATAATGAAAGGTTTTTTTGTCCATTGCTAGATAGAAAAGTAAAAGAAGAAATCTTTTATTATTTCTCGTCTGTAAATATCCAAATTTTTATGCCTAATACCCCATAAATAGTCCGAACTGTATATGAACAATAATCTATTTTCGCTCGAATGGTTTGTAGGGGAACCCTACCTTCTCTGATCCATTCGACACGTGCAATTTCCTTTCCGTCGATACGTCCTGCAATTTGTACTTGAATTCCTTTTGTATCTGCTTGCTCAGTTAATTCAATAGCTTTTTTCATTGCCTTTCGAAATGAAACTCTATTTTTTAATTGCCCAGCTATAAATTCTGCAAGAATATTCGGGTCTCCATAAGGTTTTGCAATTCTTGTAATAGCAATGTTGAGTTTTCGGTTCACAGAATTAAAACCTTTTTGGACATTGATCTGTAATTCTTCAATTCCTCTCGGTTTACCCTCTATTAACCATTTTGGAAATCCCATATGGATTATGACCTGGACCAGGTCGATTCTTTTTTGAATCTCTATACGCGCAATTCCCTCTACACCCGAAGATATTTTCATATTTTTTTGTACATAATTCTTGATACAATCCCTTATTTTTTTATCTTCCTGTAGACCCTCAGAATAACTTTTTGGTTGCGCAAACCAAAGGGAATGGTGCTTTTGGGTTGTACCAAGTCTGAAACCAAGTGGATTTATTTTTTGTCCCATACACCCTCGCTTTCTTCATTATCATTAGCCCATTTTAGTCTTTCGTGTTCTACCATACATAGATACCTCTCTCTAACATCTGTATATTTATCTATATATACATATCCAATTTTTCTTAACCATATGAAATAGTCTTGATCTTTAGAGATATCTTTCAATACAATAGTTATATGACAGGTGGGTCTTTTGATCGGATAACTACGTCCTCGAGCTCGAGGCTTTAACTTTTTCACGATAGTACCCTCGTTAACTTCGGCTTGACTAATGATTAAATCTGTTTCCTTGAAACCCATATTGTGACTAGCATTTGCTGCTGCTGAATAAACCAATTTAAAAATAGGATAACATGCTCGATAAGGCATGAGTTCTAGTATCATAAGTGTTTCCTCGTAGGAACGGCCACGAATCTGATCGATCACTCTTCGTGCTTTGTGAGCAGACATACATATATGTTGACCTAAAGCGGATACTTCCACATCTGGGTCCCTCTTTATCATAAGGTTAACCTCCCACCAATGAACGACGAGCACCCATATTCACTTTATTATTATTAACATTAACGACGAGATTTATTATCGCTTCTCGCATGTCCCCGGAAATTTAGAGTAGGTGCAAATTCTCCCAATTTGTGACCCACCATACGATCTGTTATATAAATAGGCAAATGGTCTATTCCATTATGAATAGCAATTGTATGGCCGATCATTGTGGGTATAATGGTAGATGCCCGGGACCAAGTTACTATTATTTCTTTTTCCCCCCTTATATTGAGCTTTTCTATTTTTCCTAATAAATGATTAGCAACAAAAGGATTTTTTTTTAGTGAACGTGTCACAGCTAATTACTCCTATCTTTTTTTCTTTTGTAAAGACGAAGAAACATATTCTCCATTTTCTCTCCTATTTAGTACGTCGACGCAGAATCAAACTATCACTATATTTATTCCTTTTTCTACTTCTTCTTCCAAGCGCAGGATAACCCCAAGGGGTTGTGGGTTGTTTTCTACCAATTGGGGCCCTTCCTTCACCACCCCCATGGGGATGGTCTACAGGGTTCATAACTACCCCTCTTACTACAGGACGCTTACCTAGCCAACGCTTAGATCCGGCTCTACCCAAGCTTTTCTGGTTCACCCCAACATTACCCACTTGTCCGACTGTTGCTGAGCAGTTTTTGGATATCAAACGGACCTCCCCAGACGGTAATTTTAATGTGGCCGATTTACCCTCTTTTGCAATCAGTTTCGCTACAGCACCCGCAGCTCTAGCTAATTGTCCACCCTTTCCAAGTGTGATTTCTATGTTATGTATGGCCGTGCCTAAGGGCATATCGGTTGAAGTAGATTCTTCTTTTTGATCAATAAAAACCCCTTCCCAAACTGTACAAGCTTCTTCCAAAGCATACGGCTTTCTGGATGTATATAATGATATCTAGACAGATGGATCTTATATGAATCATATGATGAAGTACCACATGAGTGGATATATAGGAATCCAAATCTGCCGAATCACTCATGTTATGATCTTCTACATCCTAGGTCTCCCCGTTCCATCATCTGGCTTATGTTCTTCATGTAGCATTCAGACCGAATGACTCTATGAAATTACGTCGATACTTCCACATATTACGGGTAACGTAGGAGACATCTCTATTTTATTTTTCCCCGGGGGTAGAATTACCACTGCTTAGCTTTCAATTCGCCTCTGACCATCAAATGAAATGTGAATAACCCGTCCTCCTCTCTTTGAAACAAGGGGCGCTTCCGGTTCTGTCGGTGCTTCAAACAATTTTGTCTTCTCCATATTACCATATCTCTAGAGTCAATAATTTTATATGAGGAACTACTGAACTCAATCACTTGCTGCCGTTACTCTTCAGTTTTCTGTTGAGGTCTATCCCGTAGAGGTACTCAAATTGGATCAGTGATTGATTTCTAGGTTTCGTCGTAAACCTAATTGGTTACTTCCAATTACGTAAATCAATGGTTCAAACCGCACTCAAAGGTAGGGCATTTCCCATTGAGATAGGAACTTCTGTACCAGAAACAATGGTATCTCCAATTATAGCCCCTCTGGGATGTAAAATATATCTCTTCTCACCATCCCCATAGTGTATGAGACAAATGTATGCATTTCGGTTGGGGTCGTATTCTATGGTTACGATTCTCCCAGATATGTCTTTTTCATTCCGTCGAAAATCTATTTTACGGTATAGACGCTTATGACCTCCCCCTCTATGCCTTGCGGTAATGATGCCTCTGGCATTACGACCTTTATCACAATGACGCTGTCCAGAGATCAAATTATTTCGTGAATTGGATTTCACTTGACTGTCTACGGCCCCATTGCGTGTGCTCGGAGTAGAAGTTTTGTATAAATGTATCGCCGTGTTATTAAGTATTTTTTTTTTTTAAGTTCTTTTCTTTCTAAGAGGTGGAATAGAATAACCCGGTTGAAGCGTAATGATCATACGTTTGTAATGCATTGTATGTCCCATAGGTCCCATTCTTCTACCCTTTCCCGGGAGTCGATGACTATTCATAGCTATTACCTTGACACCAAAGAAGAGTTCGACCCAATGCTTTATTTCTGTCCTAGTTGATCCTGATTCGACATTAGAAGTATATTGATTGTTCCCCAATAACCGAATACTTTTGTCTGTAAATACTGCATATTTGATTCCATCCATAAATCCATTTTCTTCCCTATGAGTTCCAGTATTGATAAGAATTCTAGTTCTTACTGTTCATATGTTATGGTATGAATATACCATACCAATTCGTTATGTATGGATGATGAGATTCCATTGATACAGAGCCAATTCCAATAGACTTATTGAACGTTCCCATTGGCGTGCATCCAGCAGGAATTGAACCTACGAATTTGCCAATTATGAGTTGGGCGCTTTAACCATTCAGCCATGGATGCTTAACAGGGATCATCGTACATCGTGAATAACCAAATTCCAATTGAAATGAAATCTTTAGGAGGAATCAATGAAACAGGAATCAATGAAACGACATCAATTCAAATCCTGGATCTTCGAATTGAGAGAGATATTGAGAGAGATCAAGAATTCTCACTATTTCTTAGATTCATGGACCAAATTCGATTCAGTGGGATCTTTCACTCACATTTTTTTCCACCAAGAACGTTTTATGAAACTCTTTGACCCCCGAATTTGGAGTATCCTCCTTTCACGCGATTCACAGGGTTCAACAAGCAATCGATATTTCACGATCAAAGGGGTAGTACTGCTTGTAGTAGCGGTCCTTATATATCGTATTAACAATAGAAATATGGTCGAAAGAAAAAATCTCTATTTGATGGGGCTTCTTCCTATACCTATGAATTCCATTGGACCCAGAAATGATACATCGGAAGAATCTTTTTGGTCTTCCAATATTAATAGGTTGATTGTTTCGCTCCTCTATCTTCCAAAAGGGAAAAAGATCTCTGAGAGTTGTTTCATGGATCCGAAAGAGAGTACTTGGGTTCTCCCAATAACTAAAAAGTGTATCATGCCTGACTCTAACTGGGGTTCGCGGTGGTGGAGGAACCGGATCGGAAAAAGGTGGAATTCTAGTTGTAAGATATCTAAGGAAACCGTAGCTGGAATTGAGATCTCATTTAAAGAGAAAGATATCCAATATCTGGAGTTTCTTTTTGTATCCTATACGGATGATCCGATCCGCAAGGACCATGATTGGGAATTGTTTGATCGTCTTTCTCTGAGGAAGAAGCGAAACATAATCAACTTGAATTCGGGACAGCTATTCAAAATCTTAGTGAAACACTGGATTTGTTATCTCATGTCTGCTTTTCGTGAAAAAAGACCAATTGAAGTGGAGGGTTTCTTCAAACAACAAGGAGCTGAGTCAACTATTCAATCAAATGAGATTGAACATGTTTCCCATCTCTTCTCGAGAAACAAGTGGGGTATTTCTTTGCAAAATTGTGCTCAATTTCATATGTGGCAATTCCGCCAAGATATCTTCGTTAGTTGGGGGAAGAATCTGCACGAGTCGGATTTTTTGAGGAACGTATCGAGAGAGAGTTGGATTTGGTTAGACAATGTGTGGTTGGTAAGCAAGGATCGGTTTTTTAGCAAGGTACGGAATGTATCGTCAAATATTCAATATGATTCCACAAGATCTATTTTCGTTCAAGTAACGAATTCTAGCCGATTGAAAGGATCTTCTGATCAATCCCGAGACCCTTTCGATTCGATTAGTAATGAGGATTCAGAATATCACACATTGATCAATCAAAGAGAGATTCAACAACTAAAAGAAAGATCGATTCTTTGGGATCCTTCCTTTCTTCAAACGGAACGAACAGAGA